TAAATTTTTCATATAATCTCCTAGTCTAGCTAAACTATAAAAAAAGAACTCTGTCCTTTTTTTTATTCTTTTTTTTTTTTTGAATAAAATAAAATTTAATTTAATAATTTAATTTACCTATTTGGATATTTGTAAACAGAATAAAAAACTATTCTATTTACAAATGTATTTTCCAAAATTTTTAATTTTCAATAATAATAATAATGAGACTTATTAGAATTAAGCTAGAATTTGAGACCAAGTTTTATGTCAATTTCAAAAAACCTCCGTTTTCGCAACATTCCTTAAAAAAAAGTTTCCATTAAACTATTAAACTAAAAGAATAAGGGGAAGGAAGAAAGCGAATCGATGTACTAATTCCCCATCCTCAAATTACTCCTTCCCAAGGATTGTTGTCTCAATGAATAATTGTAGGAGTTAAATCTTGATAGAATAAAAAAAAAAACTACGAAAAAAATCCAGAATTTTCTTATTTATAGGATTAAACAAAAGGATTCGCAAATAAAAGCGCTAATGCTACAACCAGGCCATAAATTGTTAAAGCTTCCATAAAAGCCAAACTAAGCAATAAAGTACCTCGTATTTTTCCTTCTGCCTCAGGTTGTCTCGCGATACCTTCGACAGCTTGACCCGCAGCTGTACCCTGACCAACTCCAGGTCCAATAGAAGCAAGCCCAACAGCCAACCCAGCAGCAATAACCGAAGCAGCAGAAATCAGTGGATTCATGATAAGTTCCTCACACCAAAATAAAGAAATAGTTAATGATACAATCATCCGATGACTTAGGACTTAATTATAATTAAGTCGTCGCTAAGATTCATCCAGCCAAAAAAACCAAAAACTTAAATTGAACTAATATAATAATATTATTGAATCAAAGAATTACTTTGATATTAGTTCCTATCCGCGGGATTTTTAAAAATTCATAATATATATATATACGACTTTTTTATGCCATTTCTTTTTTGTGAACCATTATTTGAATTCTTCGTTCTTTTTTTATCACTTTTTTCAGCCAATTCACAGATAAAAAGGAAGAACTTCTAAAGGAATCCCTATCTAAATCGAAATTCACAAACGTAGTGGGACAGATTATATAGATCTTTAACTCATATATACCTAGTCAATATCAAATATCACATATACAAGTGTTTCTTACATAACGTAAACCAACTATTCTATAATTGGGCTAACAACGAATAAAACAATAGTTAATGATGACCCTCCATAGATTCACCTATATAAGCCGCAGCTAAAGTGGCAAAAATGAGAGCTTGAATCCCGCTTGTAAATAATCCAAGGAACATGACAGGTATAGGAACCACTAAAGGTACTAAAGAAACAAGAACAACAACTACTAATTCATCGGCTAATATATTTCCGAAAAGTCGAAAACTAAGTGATAGGGGTTTTGTAAAATCTTCTAAGATGTTAATGGGTAAAAGAATTGGAGTTGGTTGAATGTATTTACTGAAATACCCTAATCCTTTTTTGCTAAGACCCGCATAAAAATAGGCTACTGATGTGAGTAAAGCTAAAGCAACCGTCGTATTTATATCATTCGTTGGTGCTGCTAACTCCCCTTGAGGTAACTGGATAATTTTCCACGGTAAAAGGGCTCCTGACCAGTTAGAAACAAAAATAAATAAAAACAGGGTTCCAATAAAGGGAACCCATGGACCATATTCTTCTCCAATCTGGGTTTGACTCACGTCTCGAATGAATTCAAGTACAAATTCAAAGAAGTTTTGGCCGTCAGTTGGAATGGTTTGGGGATTGCGAACCGCTATAACTGCGGAACCTAATAAGATAGCAATTACAACCCAAGAAGTAATAAGGACTTGGGCATGGACTTGGAAACCCCCTATTTGCCAATAGAAATGTTGGCCTACTTCGACACCAGATATCTCATATAACCCTTCTTTTATTAGTGTGTTGATGGAACATGATAAAACATTCATATTGCCCTCTGACAGAAATAAGAACTTTAAATTATTTTGATTCAAGATCCCCCTTTTTTACTTAATTTACTTTAATTTAATTTTATATTTTAGTTTTGGATACCAACTAAACTAATCACACAATATCCCCAGTTTTTTATCTCTTTTTCTTTTGTATGATTCAGGAGTAGTAACCGATTTTATAAATCGAAATACAGGGAGCCCCTCCCTCAAAAAAATTTTGATTTATTTATCTTATTATTAATCAAGAATTTTGTATATAGCTAGAACGACCCTCACAAATTGCGAATACTAATTTGTTAAGAATGAATCGAATTGAAGCTATAGCGTCATCATTTGCTGGAATAGAAATATCCGCGAGATCGGGATTACAATTTGTATCGATTAAAGAAATGGTTGGAATTCCCAAAGTGATACATTCTCTAAGAGCCGTATATTCTTCTTGCTGATCGATGATGATTACAATATCAGGCAAGCCCGTCATATATTTAATCCCGCCTAGATATGTTTCCAAGCGAGATAATTGTCTCTTCAACAC